CAAAATTTCGCTTTAGCCAACGATCCAAGCAGAGTAATAATAGGAACTAGTGTATCGAGTTTCTTCATAGCATTATCTATTAGAAATGAATTTTCTAACATCTGACTCCATACCACTGAAGAATTTAGTCGCACACTTGAAATATAGCCCAAAAAGTCAAGAGAACGTTTGGCTAATTGGTTTATATAGATCCTTTCTGGTTGTGACCACACATAAAAATGACATTGCCAAAAATTGACAAGGTAATATTTCCACTTATTCATCAGAAGGGGCGTATCTTTTGAAACCAGAATTGATTTTCCTTGATATCTAACATAATGCATCAAAGGATCCTTGAATACCCGTAAGATAGCCGAAAAATAATTAGCAAACACTTTGACAAGATGTTCTAGTTTTCCATAGAAATATATTCGCTCAAAAAAGACCCTATAAGATGTTAATCGTATATGAGAAGATTGGTTACGTAGAAAAAGGAAAATGGATTCGTATTCACATACATGAGAATTATATAGGAACAAGACTAACCTTCGATTTCTTGTTGAAAAAAAAGAAATCAATTTTTTTGGAGTACTTAGACTATTCCAATTACAATACTCATGAAAAAAAAACCGTAATAAATGCAAAGAAGAGGCATCTTTCACCCAGGAGCGGAGGGTTTGAACTAAAATTTCCAGATGGAGGGGGTAGGGTATTAATACATCTGACACATAATTAAAATGTGGGAATTTATCCTCTAAAAAAGGAAATATTGAATGAGTTGATCGTAAATTATAAGATTTTTCGATTTCCGCCTCTTCTAAAGAAGATACTAATCGTAGGGAAAATGGAATTTCCACAATGACTGCAAACCCTTCCGATAGCATTTGAGAATACAAATTTTTGTTGTACCCCCAAAATTTATTTTTGGTACAATAATTATTGGAAAAAAAAAGATTCTGTTGATACATTCGAGTAATTAAATGTTTTACCATTAGTAAACTAGATTTTTTGTCATAACCAAAATTTTCTAACAAAGTGGATCCGTTTAAAAAATGATCATGAGAAAATGCATAAATATACTCCCGAAAGGTAAGTGGGTATAGGAAGTCTCGTTGCCTAGATTTCTCAAGTTCTAAATATCCTTGAAATCCCTGCATTTAAAATTAGATTTGAACCGAGGATACTATAATGGATTTTGGGGGTTATCAAATGATACATAGTGCGATACAGTCAAAACAAGGTATTACAGTAAAAAAATAATAAGAATAGATACCTCGTAAACAGGTAAGACTCATCAACGGACTCTCTATCCTCTCTTTTCTTTTTCCATCTAATAATGGGTTTCTATTTTAGGATAAAAAAAATGGTTAGAAATCCTTTATTTTTTCAACCCAATCGCTCTTTTGATTTTGGAAAAAAAAAAGCTCTTTATCAATATACTGCTTCTTCTACACATTCCCCCTACCCCCTAATGTAGAATAACGAATAGTTAGGACTTATAATAAAATCAATAATCCACTCATGAGAAAAGTCCTTCCCGCATTAAGCACTAATATAGTTTTAACATCTAATTAGATCGGGTAATCATTCGAATTAAGAACATAAGCCCGTTACTTTTTATTTCTCTATAATTGGAGCATAAGGCTCTATCCATTTATTCATTCGACCCGACTTTACTTTTTTCCGCATCAAGAATTCAAACAAGGGTTGGACCAATCCGGTAAGGTAAAAATATTACCAGAATTTTCCATTGCTACGACATGCTGCTTTTTCCATTCATTCCTTTCAGGATCAGTCGCGGTCTTAAAAACTCTACCGATAGTATGGACGAATCTGTTACTTCATACAAATGTGTAAAAGATGCTAGCCGCACTTAAAAGCCGAGTACTCTACCATTGAGTTAGCAACCCCAAAAAATATTAAAAATTTTTTTGTGTAGATACAAGCGGAATCAAAATATTCCAATAAAAAAAATATAAAAATTTCGAACGGAATCAAAATATTCCAATAAAAAAAATATAAAAATTTCGAATTGATTATGAACATAAAAATGAACAGACCGGAGGAAAATACAATGATTTTTCAACTAAGAATCTAGATAAAATCAAAACAAAAAAGGCTACACCACCTCTTGGTTGTTATGTTATTACTTATTATCTTATTTAGTGAATTTAAAAAAATTTTAAAACTTCTTATATCACACATTATATTAAACAAAAGTAACTTTTTGTATCACAGAAAATGCAATAAGACCGTCGTGTGAGTGAAGTAAAAAAAGCCAAGGTCATGAAAGGGAGATAACTATCTCCATTTATGCACGATCGGATTCTATTTGTTTGATACACTGTTGTCAATATGAATTTGAATAGTGAAAAAAAGACCACAATAGGGAAAACAAAAGAATTAAAAATTAATAAAAAACAAATGGAAATAACAAACAATTTGAATTGAATATATTTATTATATATATAATTATATATATAAATAGATATAAATAGATAAAAAAATATAATAATAAAAATATTAAAATATAATAAAATAATTAAAAAAACTACGGACTTGTATTGGATCGGCACTATAGAGATAATCAACATAGATAGAAATAAAAGATGTAGGCGAAAGAAGAAATTAAGGAAGAAGTAGAAAAAAATAGAAGTAGAAAAAAATAGAAGTAGAAAAAAATATCGGATTTATTCAATCACTAAATATAAGTAGCTAAAAAAACTTAATCCCCTTTTTTTATTTGTTCATAGAATTGCAACAAAACCACCCCATTGATGGGGTAATGTACAAATTTTTATTTATAGTATAGAACCTATTATTTCATTTAGTCACGTGATTGATCCTTTTTCTATTCATCGTAGCTTAGATCAATTTATATCAATAATATAAAAATATATTTTTGTCGTTATAGAAGACGGAATTTTAGGGTAATAAATGTAGTATGAATAGAACAGGGGAGGGGGGAAATAATAAAGAAAGGGTTATCCAAAGCTATATACAAGTCACCCACACCCCCTTTTTTTTATTTCATTAATTGAATTTCGGTTATTGATTAAATTGATTAAGGTGAAGTTCCGTAAAAACTCCCGCCTTCTTTAAAATATCATCAACAGTTCCTGTAGGTTGAGCGCCCTTTTCAAGGAAATATAGAATAGCGGGAACATTTAAATGGGTTTGATTCTTTATCGGATCATAAAAACCCACTTTACGAAGATCTCTTCCTTCTCTTCGGGATCGAACATCAATTGCAATGATTCGATAAACGGCTCATTGGGATAGATGTAGATTAACAATACCCCCCCCAGAACCGTATAAGAAGTTTTCTCCTCGTACGGCTCGAGAAAATTAGAAGTTATGTATAGAATTCTAATTCATATAAAATAGATCCATAGATTATTAAATCTATTAGACTATGATTAAAATACTTTTTTCTTATTCTTTTGTTTCTTTTTTGAAAAAAAAAAACTCATTCTTATTTGTAACCCCATAACTCAAGTTGGGTAACTCTCACTCAAAGGAAAACTACCCTTAAGCTTAAGCATTTCATTTATTGAGCAGTCTCTAACCCCCTTTTTTTGTATGTCTCCTTTAGAATCTATTTCGATTCTTCATTCTGATTTAGTTTAGTTATTGAGACAATTGAAAAAGGTTTTTCCTTGTTCCGGGATCCTTTATCCTTGTCTTGAATCATTGGGTTTAGACATTACTTCGGTGATCTTTAATCGTTTCAAAATGGCAGCAACATACCATTCTTTGTGATTTCTTTTTATCAAAGAATCTTATGAATAATAGATTCTCGCGTGATACACTTTTTATCAAATTTTACGTTTGAATTTGAAACTTGCTCGAATTGGATCCTTTCGATTTCTATACTGAAAATATACTTACGAAGTTGTTTCAACTTAGTGATTGACACTAACCCTAGATCTCTGCTCTTGATAAATGAATAAATACTTTCTACTCGAGCTCCATCGTGTACTATTTACATCAAAACCCTCAAAAAATGAGAGCTCTAGTGGAACAGAACAACCGATGTCGAGTCAAGAGCATCTTCATTCCTATATAATATAAAATGGTGGGTGTAAGAATCCACAGTTGATCTTATCCTTCAAGTCGCACGTTGCTTTCTACCACATCGTTTTAAACGAAGTTTTACCATAACCTCTAATTTATAGGAACTCGTATGTAATTGATTCATTTATGGAATCATGTATAGTCATTGGTTTAGTTGGTCCAGAGTAATCTATACTCTTATGAATGGGTAGTTTTTGAAAAAGTCTCAGCAATAATTCAATTTATTTAAATCCACATTTTATTGTATATATTGGATCAATAACATTTTTTTGTATGAGTTCAATATGGATTTCCCTATATATAGATATTTTCTATGTATATAGAGAGATATTTTAAAATTTATAGAAATTTTAAAATAATTACGAATAAAAAAAGAATCTCTCTTTTTCAATTTCTTCATAGGATGGATTCACGAGTTTCACCCTTCGTCGAGTACTAAGGACTCAGAAGAAATCATTAAAAAGATTTAATTTTGATTGAAAATTTCCTACCTCAATATTATTATTTCAATAAAGTTTTGTATAATAAAAAAGGGATTCATTATCATAAATAAATGCATAACCCATCAATCATTTTAAACAAATAGATCGATCAAAAAAAAAGAAAAATCATCATTATAAGAAAATAAGAAAGAACAATCACATTCTATCTATATCTAATACCAGACTCTTAAACATTAAACATAAGGTTGGTTTAAAAGGCAATTTTTAGTCTAATATGATATAGAATATTATTATATATATCCTATAATATACTATGATATATACAATACGCATACTCTGGGACGGAAGGATTCGAACCTCCGAATAGCGGGACCAAAACCCGTCGCCTTACCACTTGGCCACGCCCCATTTATATTCAACACTAATATTGGTAGTGGTTGTTCGTCAATTCGAATACAAATATTTATAGAATAAATTAGATTGTTGCTAGGATTTTGATACGTTTATATTTATAGATCAAAGTAAAATCAATTTATTGATCATTACATATAATTCCATTAAGATATTGTATGAAAGTAGGATTTCTTCTATTCTCTTTTTATTTGAGAATTGAAGGATTTTTTTTTGATTAGATGAGTTCAAATCAAAGAAAGGTTTTTTGCCCTACTTTATGTTATTAAATTTTCCCTTATCCCTTATATCAATAATAAGGGATTAATAACTCAATCAAATCAAAAGAAATACAATTATCTTCAAGAACAAAGAAAAAAATTTTGTTATGCTTAATATCTTAAGTTTCATCTGTATCTGTCTTAATTCTTTCCTTTATTCAAGTAGTTTTTTCTTCGCCAAATTGCCCGAGGCCTACGCTTTTTTGAATCCAATAGTAGATGTTATGCCAGTAATACCTTTATTCTTTTTTCTATTAGCTTTTGTTTGGCAAGCTGCCGTAAGCTTTCGATGAGATTTTTAATACTATCCGAGACAAATTCATGATTTACTCGAAAAAAAATTATAACTATTTAGAAGATCAGCTAAGTCGTACATACAGTCTGAACCTTTGAGTCCAATATTGAAATTCTTCTATAGCTGTGATAAATCTGGATAACTCTCATTTTCTTATTCTTACTTTTTTCCACTGAACGACCCTGTTAGAGTCCCCCCCAATATATAATATTGGGTATGAAATCCAATTTTTAGTAATGAACGACTCAATTCTTAATTTCTGAAAAGTTATTCCTATTTCTAGAAATCACTTCACTGCATTTCTTGGTGTCAAAATAGGGTAAAATAGAGAATCTATTCTCTTTTTTTCAAAAAAAAAATGATCTTGGAGATTGTGTAATGCTTACTCTCAAACTATTTGTTTATACAGTAGTAATATTCTTTGTTTCTCTCTTCATTTTCGGATTCCTATCTAATGACCCAGGACGTAATCCTAGACGTGAAGAATAAAAAAATAAGATTTTTTCCTTGCTTGAGTTTAAAATGTTCTTAAAATTTTATCTATTCCACATCTTTCCTTAACTATAAAAAAATACCAAGTAATCAACAGAAACGGAAAGAGAGGGATTCGAACCCTCGGTACAAAAAACTCGTACAACGGATTAGCAATCCGGCGCTTTAGTCCACTCAGCCATCTCTCCCCCAAATTGAAAAAAGGGATAATTACTATAGATACATTGTATAAAAATAGAAAATGAAGGCTTGAAAAAAGCCCTTCCTTCTTTATCTCTCTTTATTATTTTTATCTACCTTTATTATATAGATAAAGATAATAAAGAGAGATATATAGAATCGATAAAAACTTTAAAGAAGAGATATCTACAATCCCAATATATAAAAAATACCAATCAATATATTAAAAATTACTAAAAATATATATCTACAATCCCAATATATAAAAAATACCAATCAATATATTAAAAATTACTAAAAATATATATTTATAAATAAAAATAAAGTAACTCTTTTTTTATTTTATTTCTTTCGTCCGAAAAGTCCCTTTCTTTTTATTTCCACGGCCTGGCCTGGTCAGTACCTAGCCGGGCTTTTTTTGTTCCAATGAATCATAGATAAAATTATTTATTTGATTTGAAAACACAAAATGAGTCCCGTCTTCCTAATCTCATTAGTCCCCCTGACGAAAATATGTCAACGCTCGAATTTTCATGATTCTTTTCTGATCCGATCTTTTTATTACTTATTACTACGACCTATTTTCGTGTTCGACAAAAGGTCCATTTATATACAATAATTGCATTGTAGCGGGTATAGTTTAGTGGTAAAAGTGCGATTCGTTCAATTAACCCCTGAATAGTTAAGGGATCCTTCGGTTTTATTAATATTCCGATCAAAAACTTTATTTATTAAAAGGATTAAATCCTTTACCTCTCGATGAAAGATTCGAGAAAAAATAAAAATTCTCGTGATTTGTATCCAAAAATAAGTTAGAAATTGAAAAAATTGGATAATGAAATTACGAAACATAATTTTTATTGAATTGGATCAATACTTCCAATTGAAGGAATAAGGGATCCATGGATAAAGGTAGAGTTTTTTCTAATCGTAACTAAATCTTCAATTTTTTATTTGTATAAGGGAAATTGAAGCAAAACAAAATAGCTATTAAACAATGTCTTTAGTTTACTAGAGACGTCGACATCTTTTTTAGCTCGGGGGAAACAAAAAACCTTTCCTAAGGATTTTTTCAAATAGAAATAGGGAACGAAATAAATAACTGGAAAGATTGTTATAATCTCCTCTTCTATAGGGATCATCTATAAAGCGGGTCCTTTTGAATGCATTCAGACGGAAAGGCTGACATAGATGTTATGGGTCGCATTTTCTTTGTTTACATCTTCCATAAAGGAGCCGAATGAAACCAAAGTTTCACGTTCGGTTTTGAATTAGAGACGTTAAAAGTGATGAATCAAGGTCTACTATAACCCCTAGCCTTCCAAGCTAACGATGCGGGTTCGATTCCCGCTACCCGCTTATC